TGTGAATTCAAACAAATGTGGCAGATAGGCATATATCTGCACGGACTAATCAATAGTTCAAGCCACACACTCCCATAATCCATTTTATCTTCAGAAAATTCACTTCAACCATTAGTGTCAAATAAATAATACAATTTTGCGGGGTTGAAGGAAAAGATCCAAATACATGTTTTATTCTTTTCAATAATCCATATTTATAGCAATGAAATCCTATTGTTCCTACCCTGAGTGAAGTGATAAATGACTGATTACAAATATCTATGATCTATAATACTATTTCTTCTCTATAAAGGACCAGAGATGCCTTGCTTACGTATCATTGGGAAGTGCATTAACATAAATACGGCAGTAAGTAGAGGTAATACAAAAGTGTGTAAACTATAAAAACGAGTCAGGGTGGATTGGCCTACACTAGCACTTCCGCGCAATAACTCTACCAAAGGCGATCCTATTACAGGAATAGCTTCCGGTACGCCTGTTACAATTTTGACTGCCCAATAACCAATTTGGTCCCGGGGTAAGGAATAACCAGTCACGCCAAAAGATGCGGTCAATACAGCTAAAACTACACCTGTAACCCAAGTCAATTCACGAGGTTTTTTAAAGCCACCGGTGAGATACACACGAAATACGTGCAGGATCATCATTAGCACCATCATACTTGCGGACCATCGATGAACTGATCGGATTAACCAACCAAAGTTAGCTTCAGTCATTATATATTGAACGGAAGCAAAAGCCTCAGTAACCGTTGGGCGATAGTAAAAAGTCATAGCAAATCCCGTAGCTACTTGTACTAAAAAACAAGTAAGTGTAATTCCGCCTAAACAATAAAATATGTTCACATGGGGAGGGACATATTTACTAGTTATATCATCTGCAATCGCCTGAATCTCAAGACGTTCTTCGAACCAATCATATACTTTATTGAGATAGGTAAATCCAGGGAACTCCCCCTCTGAGAACCGTATATGAGAATTTCATTTCGTACGGCTCAAACAAAAACCACCCAAATACTGGCTAGAATGGATATGTGTAATAAAAAGTTTGAAACTTATTTATCTTTCCTCCTATGATTCACTCTTTCTTTTTCTCTAAAGATACGAAAGAATAAAAATCTGAAAGCTCTTCTTTGTGGTTATAATGCTAAAAAATATCAAGTTGGCTCATTCGTCTTTATGTTGATTGTTACAGGCCTCTTGAATCCTCTATTTACCTATTTTTTTTTTTCTTTTATTTGTTATTCTTATTTGTGTGTAACGCGGTTTTACTTCTGTTTTCTTTATTATTGATAGGAATTCTCTTGTTAAGACCCTATGAATCGATTAAAACCTCAGATTCATACTACAACCACGATGATTCAAGAAAACCTTCAAACTAAGTCCAAAAATTCCCTGAATAAGAATCGTTGGATCATCACTTATTCAATGAATAGATATACTGAATAAAAATTTAAAGAAAGGTTTGTCCCTTAATTAAAATAAGCATAAACGGGAAAAAGAATAAAAATCTGTCGATTTATCACTTCTAACCCCCTTTTTTAACTATTTGGGGGTTAACTCTTTTTTTTGGAGTCCGGCCCGCGAGGTCTTAATATAAAATATGAATCATAGTTAGAATAGTTTGTAATCTATTTCCTATATTCCGCGCGTTCCGGATACTAGAATGAATATCCGACGAGGTAAAACCATCTGTATCAAGATGACAGAACCACTCTCTGTAGTATCCATAGGATCAATTATAACAAGTCACACACTCATATTCCGGAAATACAGAAACAAAGAAATTCCACGGTCGAACTACCCAAAAATAGAATGGGCTAAAAACGACCTAAATGATTCACTTTGTAGTGAAAAGCGATTTAGTAGTTCTTGTGAATCTAATTCATTGAAATTCCATCCAGTAAAATGGAAGAATTATAAATCTCCAAAATAATAGATAGGAATATCGCAAATAGAGCCATTGCAATACCCATCAAAGGAGTAGTTCCCCAACCTGGAGCTACTTTACCATATTCCGAATTCAGTGGTTTCAATAAATCCCCTACAATGGTTCGTCTTGGACCAGATCTAGAACTATTCTCAACGGTTTGTGTAGCCATAAATCCTATTTTGTATTCAGTGAGAGCCGTTGACTTTGTATACCATTATATTGTAAATAAATGATCTTAGCATAGATCCATTGTGGTCTTAAAATTATATAATAATGGAAACAGCAACCTTAGTTGCCATCTCTATATCTGGTTTACTTGTAAGTTTTACTGGGTACGCCTTATATACTGCTTTTGGGCAACCCTCTCAACAACTAAGAGATCCATTCGAGGAACACGGAGACTAGTTGAAGTAATGAGCCTCCCAATATTGGGAGGCTCATTACTTCAATCGAGATAATAAAAAATCATTTCATCTTTTTAGTTGGAACTTTAGGTGGTTCCCGAAAAAAGATGGCGAAAAATATTATTCCCAGAGTCGAGACTAAGAGGAATGTATAAACCAATGCTTCCATAGATTCGATTGTGGTTTACAATTATAGCTTCCATGCCTGTTTATTTTGGGTCGTCTCCCGGATAACTAAAGAGAAAGAGTCAAAGAAAGGGCAAAGGCAGCGATTCAAATCAAGATTTATCCGGCTCCCTGTCTATGTTATTAAATCACAAAAATAAAAGTAAGAAATCAATCTTGTATCAGACTGCTTGTCGTCTTGTAGTAGGATCCCCAAGTTTTTGGAATGTTCCAAATTCTACTTGAGCATCCAAATCTGGGTCAATACCGGCAAAAACATCTCGGAACAAGGTTCTAGCGCCATGCCAAATATGCCCGAAGAAGAAGAGCAGAGCAAATGAAGCATGGCCAAAAGTAAACCAACCCCTTGGACTGCTACGAAAAACACCATCGGATTTCAAAGTAGCACGATCTAATTCAAAAATTTCGCCCAATTGAGCGCGTCGAGCATATTTTTTCACAGTAGCAGGATCACTATAACTGACTCCATTCAGTTCGCCACCATAGAACTCCACAGTTACACCTACTTGTTCGACACTATACTTCGACTCTGCCCTTCGAAACGGAACATCGGCTCTAACAATACCGTCTCCGTCTACCAAAACAACCGGAAATGTTTCAAAAAAAGTGGGCATACGACGTACAAAAAGTTCACGCCCTTCCTTATCTCTAAAGATAGGGTGTCCTAACCACCCAACAGCTATTCCATCCCCGTTGTCCATTGAGCCCGCTCTGAATAATCCCCCCTTTGCCGGATTATTACCGATGTAATCATAAAAAGCCAATTTTTCAGGAATTTTAGACCAAGCCTCTGATAAACTTTGATTTTCGGCTATCCCAGCGCTAACTCTTCGATATATTTCTTGCTGGAAGTATCCCTGATCCCATTGATAACGAGTGGGACCAAATAATTCAATCGGGGTAGTTGCTGAACCATACCACATAGTTCCAGCAACAACAAAAGCGGCAAAAAAGACAGCAGCGATACTGCTGGAAAGGACGGTTTCAATATTTCCCATGCGTAATCCTTTGTATAGACGTTGGGGCGGACGGACACTAAGATGGAATAGGCCGGCTAATATGCCCAATGTCCCTGCTGCAATATGATGAGAGGCTATTCCTCCCGGAACAAAAGGATCAAAACCTTCCACACCCCACGCTGGATTTACAGATTGTACCCTTCCGGTTAGTCCATAAGGATCGGACACCCATATTCCAGGACCATACAACCCCGTTACATGAAATGCGCCAAACCCAAAACAAGCCAACCCTGAAAGAAATAAATGAATTCCAAAAATCTTAGGTAAATCTAAAGAAGGTTTTCCTGTACGTTCATCAGAAAATATTTCTAGATCCCAGTACACCCAATGCCAAATAGCTGCCAAAAAGCATAAGCCGGAAAACACAATATGTGCCCCGGCCACACCTTCGTAACTCCAAATACCCGGATTCGTTATAGTACTTCCTGTGATACTCCAACCGCCCCATGAATTGGTTATTCCTAAACGAGTCATGAAGGGTATAACAAACATACCCTGTCTCCACATTGGATCAAGAACGGGGTCAGAGGGATCAAAAACCGCTAGTTCGTATAGAGCCATCGAACCGGCCCAACCAGCAACTAGAGCTGTATGCATTATATGAACAGAAATCAAACGACCCGGATCATTCAATACGACGGTATGAACACGATACCAAGGCAAACCCATGGAAATACCCCTTTAATCAACGAATAATAGACACTATGTAACTTTATTGCATTGTAAAAAGTAAAAAAACTATGCTCCGGACCCACTCTTTCGGTAGATTTTCTCGAGGAAAGAATTAATATTTGTTCTATTCTTTTAGTAATAATAATAGATAGTAATAATAGACGAATTCCATTTGTAGGAACAAAAATAAGCAGATCTATTCTATACCCGATAAGTACCAATACGCAATGGTAGAGGGGATTGATCCCACTTTAATTTTCTCTGAGTGAAGACATACCCATTTGTTCATATCATTCCAAAGACCCATTCGTTTCGTAAAAATTTTCCTTTAGTCATAATCATTCGGTTTTCTTTTTTTATGTTATTGTTATGAACTTATTCAATTTATGGATAAACTATGATAAAGGCTAATCTTATTAAGACAATAAACCCGTTGTTACGCTTCCACATCAAAGTAAGATATAGTACTTAATTTTTTTCTTTCATTTTATGCCTATTGGTGTTCCAAAAGTACCTTTTCGAAGTCCTGGAGAGGAAGATGCATCGTGGGTTGACATATAGTGCGACTTGTCAGATATATTGGGTCACATGGAATTTCCCCATTCTCTCCCCTGATCGAGATATCCCCTCTTTCGCCCAAAAAAGATTGATTGAATTATCAAAAGTTTGGAGCGTGAAATACAATTTAATCCTATTTATTTTTTGTAGGGGTATCAGATTAATATTATCAATTAGAATAATTTATGGTTGGCTCGACTGGACCAAAAAAATGAAGTATCCAGGCTCCGTTTAGAAAAAACCCAATTGGTAATATATCTAAGATTACTACTTTTATAATATTCTATTTATAAACAGGAGCGATCTCAAACTGTTTAATCAATCGAGTAATATAATGAATACATTGAATATTTAGTGGAAGACATGAAATAAATGAAATTGAAAACTAAAAAAAGCCATAGCAAAAAGACGTGGTATTGGGACATTTGCCCTATATGTGCAAATAAAAATCGGGCCTATCTTTACTCGGAGTAGAGCATAAACCTAAAAAAATTGAAAAAGCCCATTCAGGAACAAGAAAATGGCATCGTTATTTGGATTCGATCTCGATGAAACAATACATCAATGAGAAGTTCATTCGATAAGTTTAGTAAATTATTTATATATATATTTTATTTATATATATAGGTAAAGTAAACAGGCCAAAACAAATCCTTCTTGAAAAATGGAAGAAAAAAAGCCCTTTGTTAGAAGTTAGAAAGAGCCCCCTATGAAAATAAAAAAGAATGAGGGCTGCAATCTACACATTGATTCTTTTTTTTTGCGCGATTTTTGGTAAACCGTATGCATCAAAAGGTGCGCGTACGGTTCCTAAGGATACAATTATATCCTAATCAACCGACTTTATCGAGCAAGATTACTTTTTTTAGGCCAAGAGGTTGATAGCGATCTCTCGAATCAAATTATTGGTCTTATGGTATATCTCAGTCTAGAGGATGATAGCAAAGATCTGTATTTGTTTATAAACTCTCCCGGGGGGTGGGTAATACCCGGAGTAGCTATTTATGATACTATGCAATTTGTACAACCAGATGTACAGACAATATGCATGGGATTGGCCGCTTCAATAGGATCTTTTCTTCTGGTCGGAGGAGAAATTACCAAACGTCTAGCATTCCCTCATGCTCGGCGCCAATGAGTTTTGTATTTGAGAGAAAAAAGAAGACTATGCCTTCGCCATATGAAATATGACTATTAAGTAATAATAGCATGGCATTTTGAATTCGATATGAGAAACCCTTTTTTTTTTTATTTTTGTTTTTTTTTTCAAAAATCAATCATTAGATTATATATCGAACGAATAGTATGAGATAAAGGGCATTTCCGATTTTATCTGATTTATCGGAAGCCTATTGCAGCGTCACAAACTTTTTTGTTTTCACACCAGAGGGATAATAACAATATTTATCTTAGGAAAGAATACAAAAAAAAGAAACTTTGGGATTGCTTAATAACAGACTAAATAAATATATAAAGCAACGGAACCATCATAGTATGTTTTAACTACTCCAAAATAAAATGAAGGATGGTTATTGGATTATTTACCGATCGGGGTCTGATAGGCCCTATATTTGAATATTTGAATTTGATTTTATACTTCTTCAATGGAATGGAGGTTATAAAGTAAATTCCATTGTATAGCCGTATGCAATGCGCAAAAGATGCCTGTACGGTTGTTCAATTCTATCTTTTGGTTTTCATATCATTACTCGTTATTTAATTTATTCTCTTTGATTTCTCTTCGAGATAGAAGAACCATTTATTAGGTTATATAATCAGGGTAATGATCCATCAACCTGCTAGTTCTTTTTATGAGGCACCCGCAGGAGAATTTATCCTGGAAGCGGAAGAAATGATGAAGCTGCGCGAAACCATTACAAGGGTTTATGTACAAAGAACAGGCACACCTCTATGGGTTGTATCCGAAGACATGGAAAGAGATGTTTTTATGTCAGCAACAGAAGCCCAAGCTCATGGAATTGTTGATCATGTAGGGGTAGAATAAAAAATAACAGGGATTTCGCGCAAATACAAATACGCCATTTGAAATTTTATCTTCTTACTGGGTTTGATAGAGTATTCTATTAATTAATTTATTACTATAGAAGTAATTCCTAATCGGCCGGTTAGGATCGATCTAAACCAGCTCATTATGTATACGAGTCAACATGCCAACTATTAAACAACTTATTAGAAAGACGAGAAAGCCAATCAGAAATGTTACGAAATCCCCCGCCCTTGGGGGATGCCCTCAGCGACGAGGAACATGTACTAGGGTGTATGTGTGACTCGTTCAGAGCATGGACTGGGGCAAAAGAAAAGAACCCATTTTTCCAGTATCAGTGATCAGTAACAGTAAATAAGATAAAATAAAACGGAAGAACCCCATTCACTATCTAAAAAGTATCTATCATACCCTTCTATTGTGTATCAAAATTTATGGTTTCTAGTGGTGTAAATCCAATTGTCTCCATTTTCAATTTAAGATGAGAAAGAATTTCCCATTGGTAGCAAATGTTTATCCATTAAGCGGGGGGAATCCCATTTAAAGGCAAGAAAGATTACGCCCTTACTCTTTCAACAACGGACTAAGAGGGTCAGCTACACAGTTAATCTTCATAATTAAATACCGTTACTGTATAAGTGGATCTCGTTGTGAAAGACGGATTACTGAATAATTCATGGGTAGAGCCAAAAAGTGTGAACTGTACAAGTTAACAATAGCATTGATTAAATGAAAGAAAAGAAGGGGCTCCGGTGTATAGAAGGGATCTCGCCGTTTAAGAAGTAACCATAGAAACGATGGAACCCACTATTTTTTTTTTTTATTCATTTCTATTTTATATTTACTACTTTTTGTTTTTATTTAATATTAATATGCTTTTTTTAATATCTAGTATCAATATTATTTCTTATTTCGAGGTAAAATGCCTATAAAAAAAAAGAAAAAATCGTGGGCGGGAAGGTTATAGTAGCAAAAGCCGTTGGAGTTTTTATTTTATACATTGGAAGGATCCGTTTTGTTATTAACAAACTAGTAAAGGGGAAGGGAATAACTGAAAGAAAAGAAATCAATTAGTTATTTATCAAAGTTTCATTTATTCAATGACCAGAATTAAACGAGGATGTATAGCTCGGAGACGTAGAACAAAAATTCGTTTATTTGCATCAAGCTTTCGAGGGGCTCATTCAAGACTTACTCGAACTATTACTCAACAGAAAATAAGAGCTTTGTTTTCGGCTTATCGGGATAGAGGTAGGCAAAAGAGATATTTTCGCCGTTTGTGGATCACTCGGATAAATGCAGCAATTCGAGGGAATTTAGTATACTATAGTTATAATATTATCATACACAATCTGTACAAGAAGCAGTTGCTTCTTAATCGTAAAATACTTGCGCAAATAGCTATATTAAATAGAAATTGTCTTTCTATGATTTCCACTGAGATTATAAAATAAGTAGATTGGAAGGACTCCATAGGAATGTTTTAAATTTTAATGGAGTGCGCTGTAAAATTAACTCCGGGAAGGTAGAATAGAAATTAGTATGATAAAATATAATCAAATAATATGATAAAGTCGTCAAAATGAACAAACAAGACGTTCAATAAAAAAAGATTTATTCTTTTTCCCCGATACTTTTTTTCTTATGACACGACACTCACATCTTAATTCGCGAATTTTTCGAACAAAACATCAATCCGCCTTTGAGTTCGTATTGGAATTTTGATTCAAGTGAAGAGTAAGCCTATCCCCCTTTTTGATTCTAAGACCCGCAGTTCTAGCAGCCGACTCACCTCTTTCAAATTGTTTCTCATTATTAAGAAAGGGTAACAAAGATAAAATACGAGCTTGCTTGATAGCAATAGTAATTAATCGTTGTTGTTTTAAGTTTAATCTATTCACCCGTCTAGATAATATCTTTCCTTGTTCACTAATAAATCGACTAATTAAACTCATGTTTCTATAATCAATTCGATCCCCCGACCCAACCGGGGGCAAACGCCTACGAAAAGATCGCTTGGATTTAAAATAGAGTCGCTTGGATTTATCCATGATTTGTTTATTCCTTATCCCGAAAATCCTAATTTTGTCGGGGATTTCTTTTTGGTTTGTTTATCTTTAAATATATGTTATATATAATATATGGTATATGACATTTTTCATCTTCCTTGGAAGGATGACATACAATACATATGTGTAATCGGTTCCATCTATTTCTTTATCTCCCCATGAATTGTATATTTGTAACAAAAGGGACAGAATTTTCTCAATTCCAATCGACTAGGCGTATTGTGTCGATTCTTTTGAGTAATATATCTGGAAATAACAACCCTCTTTGATTCCTTATTAGCATCATTTCGAACAGCACAATTGGTACATTCCAAAATAACTGTTACTCGAACATCTTTCCCCTTGGCCATGAACCCCCTTTGTATTTTTGATTCACTCAACTATTCTATTTTGCGATCCAAAGAGAAAAAAGGAACGAAAAAAAAAATAGAAGTTGCTAACTCGAAATAAAATTATGAAAAATTTCGTTGCAATCAAGATAGTAATAATAAGTAATACAATGATTTCTAACTACATTTCTAATCCCAATATAGCGTTTCGTCTTTCATTTAAGTATTTTGTATGATATTGTTGACCTATCCATCAATTTCCATTTCCGTTCTCATTCTCTTTTTAATTATTTTCATTTAAATAATTTAAATGAAAAATTTTATTTTAATTCGAGCCTCGGGCCTGAGGCCCGAGTTCCGAGTTTCACTGAATTTGAATCCACTTTTATTCTTTCTCTTTTCGAACTTATTCAAATTTTAAAAATTCTAAAATTAAAAGATGGGAAGGGGAGGGATTAGTCACAGAGATTTTATTAAATCCCTAATCTTCTTCACCACTTCCCATGTTACTAACTAGAATGAAAAAAAGGGGAATATCAGCGCATCCGGAAATAAACGATTGATCTCTATCAATAGACCTGCTAAAAACCCGAACCATATAGTACTTACTACCGGCGCCACGGAGAGATATGTTTTTAGATCTCGCATTTTATTTGAAATCCTCCTTCTTTATTGGAATTTGTAATACATATATGATCAGACATATATGGAGTTAATGATCGCTTGTATTTGTCCGCGGAATCCCTAATTCAAATTGAAATGTACAACGATTCAGTAGAATATTCCTTTTCTTAAAAAAAACGTGCCCTTTTCTGTACCAGCGTTTCCCCAAAATATTCATTTTTTTTACAGCGGGTTTCATTATACGTAACGCATATAAGTAGTTTATTATAATTAATTAATAATTAATTATATGTTCTATGATATGAGATCAAAAAGAAGAAATGACAAGATAATTTTTGTATAGAAATGGAGTAAATAAAGATGTGGAAAACAATACGGGTATTCTCTACAATGACACTGTAACCCAATTGAAAGGGATGTAGCGCAGCTTGGTAGCGCGTTTGTTTTGGGTACAAAATGTCACGGGTTCAAATCCTGTCATCCCTACCTATTCTATTACTTATCTTATGAGCAGGAATCGTAACGAGGGACCAATTGAAATCGATTAAATTGGGCATCCATAACATGATCAATCTTTCATTTGACTCTATTCTACTATAGAATAGGATACGCATGCAAAAATATAATATATTAGGGTTACTTACAAAATATTTAGTGTGATAATAAAGCGCTCTTAGTTCAGTTCGGTAGAACGCGGGTCTCCAAAACCCGATGTCGTAGGTTCAAATCCTACAGAGCGTGATCCCATTCTTGTTATTCTTAGGTCGAAAATTACACTGAAATGAAATAATTGAACAGCAATTTCAATTTGACCCCTGCCCTATGTATTAAAATTAATAAAGCAAGTAGGGGTCAATCAAAAAAAGAGCTATTAATTAATTAAAGGTCCAACTGATCACCGCGTCTGTATTGTAAATATGCGGTTACAAATAATCCAGCCAAAGTAATAGGAATTAGACCTAAGACAATTCCAAATAGAAAAACTTCAATCATTTCAATTTGTTTGAAAGAGGAAAAGGAGAGGTAATATCTATTCTTAACTATTAATTCATATTGCCCATGAATCTCAATGACCAAAAATTGGAAATTGACACGGTAAGAAACTTAAGAAACTATAGAATATATGGAATAACACAGAAAGATTTCGTTTTTTTATGAATCGTTTGTTCAATTAATTTCAAATAAGTCGTATCTTGTTCAACCCGATAAATAGAGCTGAGGTTATAGTTAAAACCGCTAGTAGAAAACCGAAATAACTAGTTATAGTAAGCATAAAGAGGCTAAATGAAATATGGTCTTTTTATACATATGTTTAGAAAGCACTTCCCTAAATTCAAATTTTTGAAAGATACAAACAAGAATAAGCAAAAAGACCAATTTCACTTATTCTTTCAATTGAAAGTTTTTGATTCATCAATCCTTCTAAACAGTAATAAAAAAAAATGGGAGTGACATAGGTAAGAAATCAATTCATCATCTGTGATATCTGAGCATCCCCTAATTCCCAATCAACAGATTCATCTTAAAAACTAATATTCTTATACTAATATTATATAATTAATAATCAAAATTAGAAATAATAAAAAACTCTGTTGTGTAACTTCATTCAAAAAATGAAATTGAATCGCTTTAAAATTGGAAAATCATTTCTATTTTGATTTTGATCTTTTTTTTTATTATTGTATCGAATACATTGTGTATTTTCGAACAAAGAATGACCTTATATTATACTAGAATCTCCCTTTTTTTTACTTTTACTTTATTACTTTCCCTTTTCTTTTTTACTTTAATTTGATTTGACCTCATTAGATTCAGTAGTAGGTTCATTCTCATAATATCTCTAATGAGAAGAAAAAGAGTTTCGCATGATCTAATCGTGCGAAACTTATACATTTTTTCTTTACATATCTTAAATTAGAGAGCCCCCCGCCCTTTTATAATTATAATTCGATCAAGAACTGCCTTTTGGTTCTAATACAACAATGCGTGCATCGCGAATATTGATTATTTTCTTCTTTGTTCTCTTTCTTTCGTCGAAGACTATCGGCTAGTCTTACTTCTTACTGGACAACTAACCAATTCCTTAAAAATGAAAAAAAAAGGGGGGGGGGGGGTTCCAACAAAAAACATCTTCTACAAACACAAAAAGAAAGAATATTTTTATATTTTGGATCTAATTGAATTGTAGGTGTAGGGGAATGGAATATGATAATCCCACTCGCGAATTATTTGAAAGCAACCCGTTGTATTCACATTTTATCTGATCTTCAGTTTCTAATCCGAAGCCGATAATGGAGAGAACCCTTATACTACTACAGGAATTTGAAAATTTTTTTATTGAATAGTATAGAATACTACATCGACAGGCAACAATAAAAGAAAAAAGAAAGTCTCTAGCACTCCATTTAGATACTAATTGTGAAATTGCGTTGCTGTGTCAGAAGAAGGATAGCTATACTGATTCGGTATACTCTAAAGACACCCTTGGTACCCTATTGACGATCTCACAAAGATTCAATTTCAGTGAATTCCCATTTACTGATCTCATCTTTTACGGAATCGATCCCCTTTTTGACTGTACAAGAATACGTGGAGCTCGGCATGTCTGGAAGCACAGGAGAACGTTCTTTTGCTGATATTATTACCAGTATTCGATACTGGGTCATTCATAGCATTACTATACCTTCCCTTTTCATTGCGGG